GATGATCCGATCCGCAAGGACCATGATTGGGAATTTATGGATCGTCTTTCTCTGAGGAAGAGGCGAAACATTATCCACTTGAATTCGGGACAGCGATTGGAAACTTTAGTGATAGACTGGATTTGTTATCTAATGTATGCTTTTATTGAACAAATACCCATTGAGGAGGGTTTCTTCAAACAACAAGGAGCTGGGTCCACTATTCCATCCAATGATATGGAGCATGTTTTATCCCATCTCTTCTCGAGAAAAAAGTGGGCGATTTCTTTGCAAAATTGTGTTCAATTTTATATTTGGCAATTCCGTCAAGATCTCTTCGTTAGTTGGGGGAATAATCCGCATGAATCGGATTTGTTGAGGAACGTATCGAGAGAGAATCGATGGTTAGACAATGGGTTGGTAAATAAGGATCGGTTTTTTAGCAAGGTACGGAATGTATTGTCCAATATTCCATGTGATTCCACAAGATCTAGCCAATGGAAAGGATCTTCTGAATCCAGAGATCATTTTTTGGATTCAATCATGAGTCATGAGGATTTGTCGGAATATCACACATTGATCAATCAAAGAGAGATTCAACAACTAAAAGAAAGATCGATTCTTTGGGATCCTTCCTTTCTGAAAACGGAACGAACAGAGATAGAATCAGACCGATTCCCGAAATGCCTTTCTGGATTTTCCTCCATGTCCCGGCTATTCACCACGGAACGTGAGAAGCAGCAGATGCATTTTCATCTGCTTCCGAAAGAAATCGAAGAATGTATTGGGAATCCTACAAGATCCATTCGTTCTTTTTTCTCTGACAGATGGTCAGAACTTCATCTGGGTTCGAATCCTACTGAGAGGTCCACTAGAGATCTTCAATTGTTGAAGAAACAACAAGATGTTTCTTTTCTCCCTTCCAGGCGATCGGAAAATAAAGAAATGAGTATCAAGATCATTACGTATAACCAAAATACCGTCTCAATGCATCCTATTTCATCAGATCCGGGATGTGATATGGTTCCGAAGGATGAACCGGATATGGAAAGTGATCAGATTTCATTCTTGAACAACAATCCATTTTTGGATTTATTTCATCTATTTCATGACCGGAACAGGGGGGGATACACGTACCGCCATGATTTTGAATCAGAAGAGATATTTAAAATGGCAGATCTATTCACTCTATCAATAACCGAGCCGGATCTAGTGTATCATAAGGGATTTGCCTTTTCGATTTATTCCTACGGATTGGATCAAAAATTCTTGAATGAGGTATTCTACAGGGATGAATCAAAAAATAAATCTTTATGGGTGATACTTCCTATTCTTTTTTATGAAGAGAATGAATCTTTTGATCGAAGGATCAGAAAAAAATGGGTCAGGATCTCCAGCGGGAATTTGGAAGATCCAAAACCAAAAAGAGTGGTATTTGCTAGCAACAACATAATGGAGACAGTCAATCCATATATCTTGATCCGAAATCTGATGATTCAAATCTATAATAGCACCGAAGGGTATATAAGAAATTTATGGAATCGATTCTTTTTAATATCCGATCGCTACTTCGAATATGGAATTCAAAGGGATCCAATAGGAAATGAGACTCTGAATCATAGATCTATAATGAAATATACGATCAACCAACATTTATCGAATTTGAAAAAGAGTCAAAAGAAATGGTTCGATCCTCTTTTTTTTATTTATCGAATCGAGAGATCCATGAATCGGGATCCTAATGCATATAGATACAAATGGTCCAATGGGAGCAATCAATTCCAGGAACATTTCGTTTCCGAGCAGAAGAGCCGTTGGATAGTAGTGTTCGATCGCTTACGTATACGATATTCGATGGATGGTGGTGGGGTTATCGACAAAAAATATTTGTCCAAGTCACTTCTTTTGTCCAAGTGGATTCTCTTGTCTAACTCACTTCCTTTTTTCTTTGTGAGTTTTGGGAGTATCCCCATTCATAGGTCCGAGATCCACATCTATGAAAAAGGTCCGAATGAACTCTGCAATCCGTTGTTAGAATCAATAGGTCTTCAAATCGTTCATTTGAAACAATTGAAACCCTTCATGGATGATCATGATACTTCCCAAAAATTGATCCATGGAGGAAGAATATCACCTTTTTTGTTCAATAAGATACCAAAGTTGATGATTGACTCATCATTATTCCATACTCGAAAGAATCGCAGTCAATCCTTTGAAAACACGGATTCCTATTTCTTCTCAATGATATACCACGATCAAGACAATTGGCTGAATCCCGCGAAACCATTTCATAGAAGTTCATTGATATCTTCTTTTTATAAAGCAAATCGACTCCGATTCTTGATGAATCAACATAACTTCTGCTTCTATTGTTGTAAAAAAAGATTCCCTTTTTATGTGGAAAGAAGGGCCCGTATCAATAATGATGATTTTACGTATGGACAATTCCTCTATATCCTGTTCATTCACAATCAAACATTTTCTTTGTGCGTCGGTAAAAAACATGCTTTTTTGGAGAGAGAGACTATTTCACCAATCGAGTCACAGGTATCATACATATTCATACCTAACGATTTTCCAAAAAGTGGTGACGAAACGAATAGATTGTGCAAATCTTTCCATTTTCCTCGTACCGATCCATTCGCTCGTAGAGCTATTGACTCGATTGCAGACATTTCTGGAACACCTCTAAAAGATGGACCAAGAGTCGTCCATTTTGAAATCACTTCTTGTCAACCTTTTTCAGATATGAATCTATCTGATGATTATTCAGAAGGGATTCACTTGCATCCGTATCTCCATTTCAATTCAAACATGAGTTTGATTCCCAGTCAACGTTCTGAGAAAGATGTACCATCCGAAAAGAGGAAAAAACAGAGTCTTTGTTTCAATAAATGCGTTGAGAAAGGGCAGAAGGATAGAACCTTTCCACGGGAAAGTGCTTTTTCAACTCTCTCAAAATGGAATCTATTCCAAACATATATGCCGTGGTTCCTTACTTCGACAGGGTACAAATATCTATATTTGATATTTTTAGATCCTTTTTCAGACCTATTGCCAATACGAAGTAGCAGTCAACAATTTGTATCCATTTTTCATGATATGATTCATGGATCAGATATATCATGGCGAATGATTCTTCAGAAAAAATTGTGTCTTCCACAACGGAATCTGATAAGTGAGATTTCGAGTCAGTGTTTACATAATCTTCTGTCCGAAGAAATGATTCATCGAAAGAATGAGTCATCGATATCGACATATCTGAGATCGCCAAATGTTCGGGAGTTCCTCTATTCCATCCTTATCCTTCTTTTTGTTGCTGGATATCTCGTTCGTACACATCTTCTCTTTGTTTCCCGAGCCTCTGAGTTACAGACAGAGTTCGAAAAGGTCAAATCTTTGATGATTCCATCATTGATGATGGAGTTGCGAAAACTTCTGGATAGGTATCCTACATCTGAACTGAATTCTTTCAGGTTCAAAAAAATCGTTCTAGTTGTTCTGGAACAATTAGGAGATTCTTTAAAAGAAAGAATACGGTGTTATTCCGTCGGCAACATGTTTTTGGGTGGTCCCGCTTATGGGGTAAAATCAATACGCTCTAAGAAAGATTGGAATATCCATCTCATCGATATCATCGATCTCATCATAAGTATCATCATACCAAATCCCATCCATCGAATCGCTTTTTCGAGAAATACGAGAGATCTAAGTCATACAAGTAAAGATCTCTATTCATTGATAAGAAAAAAAAACTTGAACGGTGATTGGATGGATGATAAAATAGAATCCTGGCTCGCGAACAGTGATGCGATGGATGATGAAGAAAGAGAATTATTGGTTCAGTTCTCCACCTTAACGATAGAAAAAAGGATTGATCAAATTCTATGGAGTCTGACTCATCGTGATCATTTATCAAAGAATGACTCTGGTTATCAAATCATTGAACAACCGGGAGCAATTTACTTACGATACTTAGTTGACATTCATAATAAGTATCTCATGAATTATGAGTTCCATACATCCTGTTTAGCAGAAAGACGGATATTCCTTGCTCATTATCAGACAATCACTTATTCACAAACCTCATGTGGGGCTAATCGTTTTCATTTCCCATCTCATGAAAAACCCTTTTCGCTCCGCTTAGCAGCCCTATCATCCCCCTCTAGGGGTATATTAGTGATAGGTTCTATAGGAACTGGACGATCCTATTGGGTCAAATACCTAGCTACAAACTCCTATGTTCCTTTTCTTACGGTATTTCTGAACAAGTTCCTGGATAACAAAAATGGTTTTCTTATGGATGAGAGTGATGACGATATGGAGAGTGATGACGATATGGAGAGTGATGACGATATGGATCTTGAGACGAAGCTGGATCTGCTTACTATGATGAATGCGCTAACTATGGATATGATGCCGGAAATAGATCGATTTTATATCACCCTTCAATTCGAATTAGCAAAAGCAATGTCTCCTTGCATAATATGGATTCCAAACATTCATGATCTGGATGTGAATGAGTCGAATTCCTTATCCCTCGGTCTATTAGTGAACTTTCTCTCCAGGGATTTTGAAAGAAGTTTGACTAGAAACAATGTCGTTATTGCTTCGACTCATAAACCCCAAAAAGTGGATCCCGCTCTAATAGCTCCGAATCATTTAAATACATTCATTAAGATACGAAGGCTTCTTATTCCACAACAACGAAAGCACTTTTTCACTCTAACATATACTAGGGGGTTTGACTTTGAAAATCAAATGTTCCATACAAATGGATTTGGGTCCATCACCATGGGTTCCAATGCACTAGATCTTGTAGCACTTACCAATGAGGCCCTATCGATTCGTATTACACAGAAGAAATCAATTATAGACTGTAATACAATGAGATCCGCTCTTCATAGGCAAACTTGGTATTTGCGATCCCAGGTCAGATCGGTTCAGGATCATGGAATCCTTTTCTATCAGATAGGAAGGGCTGTTGCACAAAATGTACTTCTAAGTCATTGCCCCATTCAAATATCTTCTATCTATATGTATATGAAGAAATCATGTCACGAAGGGGGTTCTTATTTGTACAAATTTTACTTCGAACTTGGAACGAGCATGAAGAAATTTACGATACTTCTTTATCTTTTGAGTTGTTCTGCCGGATGGGTCGCTCAAGATCTTTGGTCTCTACCCGGACCCGATGAAATAAATGGGATAACTTCTTATGGACTCGTTGAGAATGATTCTGATCTAGTTCATGGCCTATTATTAGAAGTAGAAGGCGCTCTGACGGGATCCTCACGGACAGAAAAAGATTACAGTACGTTTGATAATGATCGAGGAGTTACATTGCTTCGGCCCGAACTGAGGAATCCCTTCGATATGCAAAATGGATCTTGTTCTATCGTTGATCAGAGATTTCTCTATGAAAAATACGAATCGGAGTTTGAAGAAGGGGAAGGAGCCCTCGACCCACAACAGATAATAGAGGAGGATTTATGCAATCAAATTTTTTGGGCTCCTAGAATATGGCACCCTGGGGGCTTTCTATTGGATTGTATCGAACCCAATTCATTGGGATTTCACTATGATGGGGCCACATTTCGGGGCAAGCGGATCATTTATGAAGAAGAGGATGAGCTTCCAGAGAATGATTTGGAGTTCTTGCAGAGTGGAACCATGCATTACCAGACACGAGATAGAGCTTCCAAAGAACAAGGGTTTTTTCGAATCAGCCCCTTCCCCGCAGATCCACTCTTTTTCCTATTCAAAGATCCGACCTTTGTCTCTGTGTTTTCACATCGAGAATTCTTTGCAGATGAAGAGATGTCAAAGGGACTTCTTACTTCCCAAACAGATCCTCCTACATCTATATATAAACGCTGGTTTATCAAGAATACGCAAGAAAATCTCTTCGAATTGCTGATCAATCGCCAGAGATTGCTTAGAACCAATCGTTCATTATCAAATGGATCTTTCCGTTTGAATACAACTCCATTCGAGAGTTTTCCGTATTTATCAAATCTGTTCCTATCTAACGGAGCGCTATTGGATCAAATGACAAAGACATTGTTGAGAAAAAGATGGCTTTTCCCGGATGAAATTAAAATTGGATTCATCATGTAACAGTAGAAAGATTTCCATTCCTTAGCCGGAAAGAAATGTGGTCATGAAAGAGGGATTCAGTGGGTGGGGGTTAGAGTCGTGAAAAAACTTGTTTATTCCATATTTTGGACCTATGTTCCATGGAACAATATGCTACTGTTGATGAAACATGGAAGAATTGAAATTCGATCAAAACACTATGTATGGATTCACTGCCTAAACAAGAATTCTTGAACAGCGAACAACTAGAGCCTTTGTTATTCTTATTGATCACTACATCCAAAAATTTCCATGAAAGATGTAACATATGAAAATCAAAAATACGCATGTCTGAAATGGTTGCTATCTGCTCCAAGAACTAATCATTGGTTTAACTGAATAATAACTTAAAATAAGAGAAGATTACCAAGCGTGATCCGCTGCTTGCTCATTGAACGAGCATTCTCCATGAATTTGCCTTGAAGAGGACTCGAACCTCCACGCTCTGTAGCACGAGATTTTGAGTCTCGCGTGTCTACCATTTCACCACCAAGGCATCTTGAAAGTTCATCGTATTGGATGTATGGTGGAATATATGACAAAGGTGATGATGTGTTGGAGTATTTCGATTGATCGGTCATGTCATTCATATACCCGAGTAAGACATCCAATTGCTTCGATTTGAATCAAAAGATGGACTCAAACCGATTTCTCGCAATATAGATGATGCCCAAACCAAAGAAGAGTGGTGAATAGGGTGGTGAATGAGAGATGTAAAAAGCAGGCCTGTGGTGCTGCGCCTATCTCATTCCATTCGATGGAATTGTTCGATCTTAAGTAGATCATCTTCTTTTACGTGAGGGGCTCTCTTTGCTTGGTTTCGTCTAGTCATTATGATTCTTTTTTTTTTTATTTTTGATTCCGTATGTATAAGACCGAATGGCGCTCACTCATGACTAAATGTTTTGAAGAGATGAAATAGAACCAGGGTGCTGCTCTTTTTATCATTTTATCAGAGGTTGAATCGAGAAGAATGAGGCCAAAAATGAGGATACATTCTGGGAAAATAAAACCATCGAAGAGAAGAAAAAAACGCCTTCATCAACAAAATGATCGTAGACTCGAGAATGAAGTTTTCATTCTGTACATGCCAGATCGTGAATTAGTAACTGCATCCAATCTCCAAAAAAATCCCAATCGTTTCGATTTCTATTGGAATTGACAGAATTCCCATATCATGGGATCAAACCTTATTCCATGGTATTGACACTACTTATTAATCAAGTCCCCGCCCTTTTTTTCGTTGATCCATTTCTTTTTTTGATGTTTCTTTCGTTTCCTTTTCGTTTGTTTGGATTCATAATTACGATTATTGATTCAGCTATGTATTCTTTTCCGATCGAGATGTATAATAGATCCAGGATTAACGAAAATGTGCAAAAG